TCGATTATCTATAGACGATTTCTCGTTCAATGCCCCTTTACAATGGGTTTCGAATATACAAATTCTTTTTTTTTCTATTGGGCCACAAACCAACCTAGGTAAATCCATGGGAAATCCATGAGCTCGATTCGATTAGTCCTTATACTATATAACCATTTATTTGATAACCATTTGAATCCTGAATTGTCCTATGACTCATATTTCAGAGTATATCTTTTAACGGGTCAAACCAAAATAAAAGAAAATTTCCTATTTTTTCCTGCCACAAAATTAAATATTAAATAATGGTAGACTGGAAATGAAAGTCCTTTTCTCGCATTCGTTCTCTATTGCATTTGCGGAAGAACAAAACAATATCTGATTCTGAAATCAAGGAAAGATATTGAAAAATAGATTTTCGAAATAAACTTTGTAGAAGAAAAAAATAGCGATTTATTCCTATGGAGCATCCAGTAACAAGAAGATTAAATCGTAAATATCGACAAATTCTTGCTTTGCGTGGTCTAAGGAAATAAAAGGAAATCTGCTTATACAATTTCATCTATATCGAATTTAAATATCAGAATAGCTGATATAGTCATCATTCAATGGGTCAGGTCCACTTACTTTTTCTTTATTTAGAATTTGATAGTGGGTGTGATAAGAACATTGGAGAAATAAGAACACCTTGGTTTGTCGATTAATAATAGGAATTGGATATATTATTATAGAATATTTCTGTTATTTCCCAGGACAAAAAATTTGTGAATAATGAGACATGAGGAGGACTACTATGTCACTACAGGTGGACTACTCCTAATACGTGAAATTTTGCATTTTGCTAATCAATAAATGTTCAACTTCCTAACTTAACTATAAGTCAGAATAATCAGAATTCATTATAATGGTGGTTATCCTTTTCTTTTTAGAAAAAATAATAGAGATATTTTCCGCTGAAAAACGAAGGCTAAGACTTGAGTTTAGTGGAAAAAAAAAAAGCCCTTTATCGGATTTGAACCGATGACTTACGCCTTACCATGGCGTTACTCTACCGCTGAGTTAAAAGGGCCGTTTTATTCAATTCATGAATTAGCCATTTTTTTTTCCATTATGAGTCTACTGCATGTATGTATATATGTATATATGTACTATATGCACATAATATATGCCTATATGCATAGGAGTTCATTCAGGAACAATAAATTGGATTTACTCCAAAAGTAGATAAGATTATTATTTTGAATTTTTGAAAAAAAAAAAAAAATTCTATAAAATCATAACATAAAAGTAGGAAAGACTTTTTGGATCTAGTCATACCATTAGACTATATTGACAATTCCAAAAAACTGCTCATACTATCATCATAGTATGATGACGGTCGGGCGTATATGCCCCTATCGTCTAGTGGTTCAGGACATCTCTCTTTCAAGGAGGCAGCGGGGATTCGACTTCCCCTGGGGGTAGGGTACTATGAAAGGAAGTTGATCATAGATTATCAATAAGCCTAGAATGAATTCTTCCTGGGTCGATGCCCGAGCGGTTAATGGGGACGGACTGTAAATTCGTTGGCAATATGTCTACGCTGGTTCAAATCCAGCTCGGCCCAATAATTCACCGCTCCATGAATATGATATAACCAATTTGTCTTCCATAAACGGAAATGCCTAATCCGTAGAAATAAAGAGAAAGAGTCAATTTTATTTTCTCTATCCCTATTTTTCTCTTTCTGATCTTTCTAAGGATCTAGTTCATGATACTTTACTTAATTAAGTAAAGTATCATGAAAAGCAAACAAAAAGTTTAGTTCTTTTTTCTCATTGAAAGATTGATTATCCACTTTTGGCAGTAAAATAATTATTGGTTACTAGTAATCCGTGTCGCTCTCACTATAGCCCATATTATATGTGGATATGATATCAGTATATCATTCCTGTCTTTCTTACAATACGACGACTAGGACTAGAATGTTCTTATGATTACATAAGAATATGTAACATTAAGAATATGTAACATTAAGAATATGTATGCCATACACCTCGCTGGGATTGTAGTTCAATTGGTCAGAGCACCGCCCTGTCAAGGCGGAAGCTGCGGGTTCGAGCCCCGTCAGTCCCGAACTAGGATCCGGTGAATTTATCAATTCATCTCTCTCTTTTCACGGAAAAGGGGGACAGGAAGCAAGATCTAATCCCCAGTGGGGATCCTTATTTCTTTTGTTTTTTATTTCGCATTTATCATCACACAAATACGGATACGGGAATTTCAAATCTTTCCACTACTCCCGATTGATAAAGGAGAGACATATCATATGTACATTAGTACAATCGGTGGTATTACTATATTCAGTATTTTAAGAGATACCATCCTCGTCTTACTTTCTTTTTCGATTGTTCTTGATCCATGGAATGGAGTAGAGTGATCCTATTTTACCGGGAGTACATACACAAATTGTATTCGTTTATTGTACGATGGACAATGAACTTAACATAATTACCTCGACAGAGTACTTTTCAGGTTAAACCAGACCTTTTCTAGTTCTGACTTTGTTTGTGTATCCTCAATGACTAATTGTAAACAATCTATCTCATTCTCATTCAAATTGCAGACATCATTTTTGATGTATGCGTTCCAGTACAAATAAATACAAGAAAGAGGATACTAATAAAATAAAAGAAAAGACCAAGCAAGGACCCTTTTCAGTAAATTTGTTGGAATATTTGATCTTTTTTATTTAATCCCCTTTTTTTTTTCCATCTCACCTCGTTTGGGTCTGTGTGTGACCCATGGAATACCGGTCATATAATACCTCATAATTGTAAGTATAATACACAGGAAGGAGAGTTGTATAAGATAATAGGTTATAGAAAAGAAAAAGGGGAAGAGGATGAAAAATGCAATGGGATTCCTGATCCAATAAAAAATCCCATTTCGGAATTGGTATGGATAAAGGATCTTCCTATGTTATACTATTCAATTCTCGACGATGAATCGATTTGATAGATCAGATATTGTTATTCATAATATTGATCCGATTCGGTATCATCAGGATCAATTCATCCCAATGAATTTACAGGAGTTAAATTTCTCATCTCTATGGGATTACATCCCGAGTTATTGCGAAGAAAAAGAAAAAAAAATAAATAATGAAATTATGGAAGTCAATATTCTCGCATTTATTGCTACTGCACTGTTCATTCTAGTTCCTACTGCTTTTTTACTTATTATCTACGTAAAAACAGTCAGTCAAAATGATTAATTTGAATCTGAATTATTAGTTCTTATCAATCCTTTTTTCAATGATTGAAGAAATGAAAGAAAGGGATTAAAAGAAAATTCCAAGTCTTAAATGATCTGGTTGGAATCATAAAGAGTGGTAGAAAGGACTATATATAGTCCTTTCTACCACTCTTTAGAGTATTTTATATTATCTAATATTACAATGATATTATCATATATAGTTGTATTGTATACAGATATAGACTTTATCTAAATGGAGGGTTTATATAGATCAATTTACAATATGTATATGATGTATTAGATGTACATCTAATCTAAATAGTAGACTAGTACATCGAAATAGCAGTCTAATTCTATTTCTTTTTTTCGCTACATCCACTCGATTTCGATCAACCCAAAATAATCGAAGGCCTATTCTTCTAATTCCTAGGTTTCTTATAATTTTATATATAGGTTCCGGGATCCATCGAAAGAATCAATAGAGGAAGAATAGTATGGGAATATACTATAGCAAAAGAAAACAAAACCAAGGAATTTTTTTTTTGATTTCCCATCCCAAGAAGTCATTGATTGAGCCATTAACAGATCATTTACGAAGTTCTATGGTAACTTCTTCAGATTTTGAAAGGAAGTAGATTAGTAAAGGGGACTCGGACCCTTTTTCATGCTTAAACATGACATGAGATGAGTCAAAAAAGCATAAAAAAATCTCTAGGAGTCTAAAATGTTAAATGTGTGATATGTGGTGGATCGCTCAGCGGAAGAAAGATCTAATTTTATTATGTGTAGAACCTCTTTGGACAACCACTAGTCACTTCCAGTAGAAAGTAAGTATCGTCGTAATCTAATAGCAGAACGATTTGTTCTTAGAACAGTGAAAGTAAAGAAAGAGAGAAACAAATAAAGAAAAAACTAGGGATTGGTTTTTTCTCATTGTAATATCCATAATTCTGGTAAGAACTGGTTTATCCAAATAGAATATTTAGGAGGAATTCGGTTGGAAAAAATTTCCGTAGATTTGAGTTTTGAAATACAACTAAACTATAGTAATCATTCATTGTTTGATCGAATGGTTATTATTCATTATTGTATTTTCTTATTCATTATTGTTTTTCCAGTAGAATTTGGAAAGAGAGACAAGCTTTTTAAAAATAAAGCTTCGCAAAACGATCAATTAAACAATTGATACAATTCGATTACTCAATCGATTACTCAATCAATTATTAATATACCTAGAGTCCACTCCTTCCCCATACTACGAGTGAAAGGGAAAATGTAAAGACTACCATTAAAGCAGCCCAAGCGAGACTTACTATATCCATGTGAATTATATCTCCTATTTCTATGAAGGAATTATTCCATTATTGATCAATAATCATAGTAGAATCAATGGCGCAGAGTCAAAATAGGATTCTGACTTAAGGCTATTGATAAACCAATTCAATGAATCCGCTCGTAACAGATTCTTTATAGGATTTCTGGTAGAATTGGGAAGTATTAAGTAAAAATACGATACACACACCTTTTCCTTGAAAATAGCAAAGGAATGCTCCTAATGGAACATGTGGAAATAGTAAGACCTATTGTTTGTTTTGTTACCTTTCTTTCATAAGCAAAAAATATCAAAAAAAAATATACCATCAAGATAGATAACTATCTATTGGATACCCATATTTCCTATTTGATCTAAGCCTTACTGTCTTTCTTTCTGTGAAAGAATGGGGAGACATCACTACCATTATTACATACATTTTTTTTTTGTAATCTCCCTACACGACCAAAGA